AATAATCGGATGAACTGAGTTGTAGACATGAAAGCATAAGAACTCAACGGGATCCCCCTCGAATCAGACAAGGAAAGAGGGGGTAAGTCCCGTTGAGTTCTTAATAATCATAATATTTTTTTTTAGAGATGTTTCAAAAACCTCCACCTTTTCTGATGATGTTTTTAAAAAATGAACTTCGTTAATTGATTCAGAACATCTGTTACTCAATAGTATCTGTCAAGACTTAAAACAAAGAAGGAATCACTCGATTTACCCTTTTTGGATGACTCACAATTATATATAAATAGAATATATTTCTATCAATCAGATATCATGCAAACCCTTTCTATACTAATAGAATAGAACCTTACTCCATTTAATCTAATAAATATTTAATCTAATAAAAGTGAAATTTTTTTTTTATAAGTTCGTTGAAATTGAAGAAGTTCTATATTGCTCAATAAATTGACCTATATTTATTTGTCCACTACCACTATGTTACGTAAGAAATCTAAAAAAGGGTTATGATAAAATAAACCTATAAAAAAAAAAAAATGAAAACTACAAATATCCATTTTTTACGAACGGGATCGAGAATCTTTATTAATTCGACACAAGAAAGGGTTGGGTAAAATTCCGTTTCTTGTGTCAAGGACTAGGAGACGAACAATCTCCCCTAAAATCCTTTGTTCCTCTCATTTATACTTTAGGTTTCTATTCTCCGCTTATTTATCTTTTGTTTTGATTCTAGTCAAATAGAAAACTATTGATTCATTCTATATCATACCGTTTCAATTTGGATTGAAAAATAAATAAAGAAGAGTTAAGTAAAACAGTCGCCTTCACAATATACTATGACCAGGAATGCGGTATTAAGTAATTCCCGAAATCCGGTAGAATAAAGAATATAAATAAGCAAAATTTTTTTGATCATACATAATTCCCAACAAAAATTTGTTTCTTTTTAGAGCTTGATGTTGATAAATCCGCAGATCTAGAAATTCATTTCGGACAATTGAACCTTCTCAAACTGTTTCTTTTTAAGAACCAAAAAGATTTGTGCCAAAATAACAGATGCCAAGAAGAGCAAAAGACCTTGGACACGTAATGGATCTTGAAGTACTATTTCCGCATCTCCCTGACCAAATCCACCCACATTAGGATTACTCGTTAATGGTTGATCAAGTTTGATGGATTCGCCCTCTGAAACAAGAAGTTCCGGTCCTGGAGGGATAATATCAACCACTTGACGTCCATCCGATGCATCCGCTATGGTTATTTCGTACCCCCCTTTTTCTTTTCGTATTATTTTGCTTACTATACCTGCTGCTGTAGCATTATAAACATTATTGTTACTCTTGCTCCCGTCGGGATAAATCTGACCCCTTCCCCTGTTCCCGCCTACATATATGGGATATTTTAAGAAGTGCACATCTTTCTTAGTAGCGGGGTCCGGGGAAAGAATAGGAAAGGTGATTTCACTATATTTCTGACCAGGAACCGGACCTATCACAAGAATATTTTTTTTAGTGGGACGATAGCTCTGAAAAGACAGATTTCCTATCTTTTCTTTAATCTCGGGCGAAATACGATCGGGAGGGGCTAATTCAAACCCCTCGGGTAAAATAAGAACAGCCCCGACATTCAAAGCTCCTTTTTTACCATTAGCAAGAACTTGTTTCAGTTGCAGATCATAAGGAATTCGAACAACTGCTTCAAATACAGTATCAGGAAGTACCGCTTGTGGAACCTCGATATCCACGGGTTTATTAGCTAAATGGCAATTGGCACATACAATACGGCCAGTCGCTTCTCGTGGATTTTCATAACCCTGCTGTGCAAAAATGGGATATGCATTTGAAAGGGGTGCCTGGGTTAGTATATATATCATGAGCGATACGGAAATGGATCGAGTAATCTCTTTCTTTATCCAAGAAAAGGTATTTTTAGTTTGCATGGTCCAATCATTGATCCCGAAAATTTCTACAATAAAATTAGGTAGGTCGCTAAGTATAGTTCCCTATCTATAATTTTGCTATTTACTTAAATATTAAATATAAATAATTTTACTGGAATATTGGAGGAATCCCTTGGATGGGTAGTAAGTACAATTTTGAATGTTTTGCTTATGTACAAAGTAACAAATATTATAATTGGCTCATTCGATCACTTTTCAGTCATTCATTGAATGATAAATCACTACAAGTGAAGGAGATACACGATTTAAATAACGAAAGATCCAATATTTAAAAATTGTATCTAAAATGACTGGAAAAGTAGAAACAAGACCGGATATAATTTGATCATTATGAGCAAATCCAAAATCTTTGTAGACAGAGCCAATCATTAATTCCCAACCGTGGGGCGAATGGAATCCTATACATAAATCAGTTAATAAAAGAATAGAAAAAGCTTTTATTGTGTCGCTTAAGTTGTATAGGAATTCTTGAAACCAAGAGTTAAGAATAACAAGTTCTTCATTACCTAGAATAGAATAACCACTTAGAATACCGAAACAGATTATATTTGTCGAGAAGTGTAAAATTGTATGGATGCGATCCTCGTTGTGCATCTTGATCAATTGGATCGTTTCTTTGTAGATTTCGATGCGAGGCTTTTGTAAATGTGTTTCCGGGTATTCCTTTATCATTTCGTCCAAACGTAAGAGTTCCTCTAAGTCTATGAATTCTTTTAGAATACTCTTTTCTTGACTATCATTCAAAAAAATTTCGGATTGCCTAGTATTCCACCAATTAGTAAACCAAGATTCCAGACTTTTATTAAATGAGAGAGAGATCCACCAAGGCAAAAATACTATAGATGCAAGATATAGAAGGGAAATTAATACTTTCTTTTTTGCCATTTTTTCGTCTGTGAATTTTAAAATTTTTAATGAACGCACCTCATTCGTCGACTCTATATGATACTAATATTTCTATCAAGCATAAGTTCTATTACAAGTCATCGATGTATTTCCGGATTTTTTTGTGATTCAGTACAGCGGTTAGTCCTTGAATTTAGAAAGAATATAGAATAAGAAAGAGCCCTCTTCAAATTAAATTAATAGTAGTCGGATTTCGAGACGAAAGAACTCCCGTTCTATCAAAATATCAACTATTTAGAAAAAAAATTCTTTACTTTATGATGAAATGTTTTGTTTTGATATATGATGAATCTATCATTTAGATTTGTTACTGAATTGAGTTAAGTGGATTTACATACGCATAAAAAAAATTGTGGACATAAACAATTTAGTTTTAGAATTGTTTCATATACATTTGCTTTGGCTCGAGTAAGCGTTCTGAAGAAACTTCAGTTAAGTTATGCTATAGAAAAAAAGATGATTCTTGAGTTTTTTATCTCTTGCAAAGTATTCATTCTTCAGTTCCTTTTTTCAAAATACTTCAATTGGTACACGCAAGAAATAGGCCAATTCAGCAGCTTTTTGCTCAATCTCTCGTGGAGTAAAATTCTCATCAGTACGAGTCAAGGGAATGGCTCCTTGTCCTTTTATTTCCATATAAAGGACACGACGAGCATAAATACCCTCTTTAATTTCTATTCTGATGGACTGAATGTCTTTCATAAGGAATCGGAGGAATATGCGACGATTTTTTCCAGGAAATCCCCAACGAAAAATACACACTATGCCCTCTTTTATATCGAATCGATCATAACCACTACCTACATTCCACGAAATTGTGCACCACAAATAGGAGCTAATAAAAAGACCTGCGATCCCATAGAAAGACATCACGATACCTTGTGGAAAAAAAATTATTTGCTGAGAAGGAAATAAAGATATAAAATTCCTACCAAAATAACTGGACGTTCCAACCAATAAAAACCCTAATGAACCTAAAAAAAGAATAAAGGCCCAACAGAAATTACTTGTTTTTCGAGACCCCGCTATAAGTTCTACCCATATACGTTCTGATCGCCAACTCATACTCTAACTAGACCTAGTTGCATTTTATTGGAATTGGGAGAATAACAAAAATAATTTTTTTTTACTTTTTTTTGTTTCCGAAGTAACTCTCATCAACCAGCACTATTATGATGTGAACCTTTAGGGATAATTCATCGAATTTCTTAGATCCAAACTAAAATAATAACATCCCTTTCATATGATTTCCTAATACATATATATTGACTTTACATTTCAGCAATTCTCCCCGATCCCGATCTATTTGAAAATAGTTAGAATTCATTTATCATGTTTCCACATACATAAGAGCTTATGCCCGAAGGAAGCCGCATATTATACCATATTTTACTAACTAGATATCCGTGTTATGATCCAAGTAAGTCTTGAAAAAAAAATATATATATATAAGATTTGTCCTTGTTGTATCTAAAAAATCTTGTTTTTTTGAACATAAAGAGATAAAGAAGCCATTGCAATTGCCGGAAATACTAAGCCCACTAAAGGCACAAAAATGGAGGGGAGACTGTTGAGAGTTATCATAGAATGGGTACCTCGATTTAATATTTGTACCTGTTATTTATTGTTATATTTATTGTTTTATATTTGAACCTTATCCTTATATTGTTATAAAGATATCTTATAATTCATATATAATTGTTATATTATACTAAGTATACCTAAGTGAGTATATATATACTTAATAGGGATAGGGAGTCTATAAGTATATGTTTTAAGAAATATATATTAATTAATAAAATACAATAAATATATAAATAAATGGACCTATTCATCTTTCTACATGTTTCTAATTCATCTTTCTACATGTTTCTACATGAAATATATATATACGATAATCCACCCTTTTATTATTCGTATTAGTAGTTATTATCTTTTCTTGTCTTATAAATTTCATAATTTAATAAAATTTTAAAGTATTTCCTAAAAACTCCCCAAGAATTCACTCTTTTATTTTGAAAGAATTCACTCTTTTGTTTAATAGAGATTTCCTAGTTAGTATTAGTAACCAGGAATATCGATAAAAAAACGATCCGGATGGTTCTTTCTACAATTCAATCTTATGTTACCAAAG